AAGCCAAAGGATCAACGGGTCTAGTTTTACTACAATTACTTGAAATGCGTTTAGATAACATCCTTTTTCGATTGGGTATGGCTTCAACTATTCCTCAAGCCCGCCAATTAGTTAATCATAGACATATTTTAGTTAATGGTCGTATAGTAGATATACCAAGTTATCGTTGCAAACCCCGAGATATTATTACAGCAAGGGATGACAAAAAATCCAGAGCTCTGATTCAAAATTATCTTGATTCATCCCACCATGAAGAATTGCCAAAGCATTTGACTCTTCACGCATTCCAATATAAAGGATTAGTCAATCAAATAATAGATAGTAAATGGGTCGGTTTGAAAATAAATGAATTACTTGTCGTAGAATATTATTCTCGTCAGACTTAAACCTAACTAAAATAACAAACCAAGGGTTCGTACAATTTTTCCCTTTCACTTAAGTTAAGTAAAGGGACACAAGGTAAGGAATTGGATCCGGAGATTTGTATTTTTCTCCCATTCATGTATCATAGATCAGTAGGCAGATCCTTATTCCCTGCCCGTTCTTTCTTTCCTTCCGTATCACAGAAATTAGGAATTGAGAATCTATCTCAAAGAAAGGTCTGAAGCATTGGTGAATTGGGTGAAGATACGGAAAGAGAGGGATTCGAACCCTCGGTAAACAAAAGCCTACATAGCAGTTCCAATGCTACGCCTTGAACCACTCGGCCATCTCTCCTACATAATGATTATGACCGAGAATCCGAGCGAATTGCGAGTTGTTCATATTCGATTGTTAGATGGGTACAGACACTCGAATCCATTCTAGCTATAAAAATGGAAAACTTTTCATCAAAGAAAGCATTTTTTCTTCGAGCCAGGGAGCTGGGAGAAAAAGATAATATAATCTTTTTTTGAAAAACGGTTAAAAACAATAACAATAAAGATATATCTTGTTTGCCAAGACGGAGGCGGCGCTCCTACCTTTTTCTGATATTTTTACCGGATTCAATCAATGAATTGGAACGAATCAACTGATCGGTCTATTTTGTTGGACTATGGTAAATGGATACCTTTCGATCATAATTATCTTTTTATTCGAATTCAATTTCCATAAGAATTTGAAAATTTCTTTCCAATTTTAGGTCGCTTAACAACAACCCCTTAACCCGTAAATCTATTCCAAATTCATAAATCATCCTTTTCGATTTGATTGTATAGTGTATAAGCGTCTACCCGCTATGGACAAAACACAAAATGGAGGGTTATTCTATTTTCATTATAGAAGGATTATTGAAGAATTATTCGATTTTTTTCTTCTTTGGATCTTAATTTCAGAAAAACTTCTCGAATTCTCCTAATCCGCAAGATAAATTCTTTGATTCTTCTACTTTGATCAAATCGGAATAGTTCCTTTCATTCTTATACTACTACATTTATACTACTACATTTGGATGAAATCGAATCGGATTCTAATATTTCTTATTTTTTATCGACCCCCTTCAAAAAGAAAAAATTGGATATGAGTCTGCTTTTATGTTATTTCGTACTGTAAAATTCCTTTACTTGTGGGATCGTTTTCTCACGAGAGTTAATGAAAAGAATTATAGAATGGATTTCTACCTATGCCTAGATCGCGGATAAATGAAAATTTTATTGATAAGACCTTTTCAATTGTGGCCAATATCTTATTACGAATAATTCCGACAACTTCAGGAGAAAAAGAGGCATTTACCTATTATAGAGATGGTGTGATTTGATTATTTTTTTATTTACCGCTTCGGTCTTAGGAGAAAGACAGAAGATTCGGGATAGAAAAGAACGAAAAAGATTATTGAAAAAATCTACGCTTGTTGAAGGTGAAGTTTCTAGATAAAACAATTCCTTCTGTCGTGTATCCCCGATTAATGCAGCCTCAGATGCTTCAATTGTTGATTCGAGTATTGAGCGAAAGGTTACACCTATGGGTTCTATATTACAGGCCAACCCTACCATACTAGACTAGTACCAATAGGCCGCATAGGGGAAGAGGCGCTACGCCTAGGAATCAACAACACGAAAACTTTGTTTAAAATTACCGCCTTTCCTTATTGGGATCGGGACTAAAAAGAATGGTTGGGATAACAAACATCCATCTCGTTGGTACTTTGGATACCCTTAGAACCATAGAAGACTGTTGAAGTGATTAATTCCTGGAAATTAAAGGGCGTTGAGAACAAAGAAATTGTTGGAGTTTACATTTTTATCTAGTACCAGTATCAACACGCGTGATGTTAAGAAAATATCTTTTGCAGAAAGGTTGGCTAGAGATTTCTTGTAAAAACGTTAGCCCCACTGAATTCATAATGAGAATATTTCAATCTTTTTTGATTCCATGTATTATTTTCATTATGCACATAGGGGAGGAGCCGTATGAGATGAAAATCTCATGTACGTTTCTGGAACGGAGAATTCTTTGAATCGAATGACGACCGTAACGGATGTCAGCTCAATCGGAAGGAAATTATGCGGAAGCTTTACAG